TTTATTCAATGACCAGAACTAAACGGGGATCTATAGCTCGGAGACGTAGAACAAAAGTGCGTTCCTTTGTATCAAGCTTTCAAAGGGCTCATTCAAGACTTACTCGAACAATGAGTCAACAGAAAATAAGAGCTTTGGATTCAGCACATCGGGATAGGGATAGGCAAAAGAGAAACTTTCGTCGTTTGTGGATTACTCGAATAAACGCAGTAATGCGCGAAAGGGGGGTATCCTATAGTTATAGTAGATTAATACACGATCTGTACAAGAGACAGTTGCTTCTTAATCGTAAAATACTTGCACAAATAGCTATATCAAATAGGAATTCCATTTCTATTATTTCCAACGAGATCGTAAAAGAAGTAGATTGGAAAGAATCCGCAGGAATAATTTAAATGGAGTTCCCCGGAGAATGAACTCCGGGAGGGTAGAGTCAAAATGGATAATTGATAGAATATGATAAAATATGAAAAAGTAGTCAAAATGAATGAACACGTTCAATAAAAAAAAGATTTACTCTTTGCCGATTCTTTTTTTTTTTCTTAAGACACGATAATCAAATCTAGATTTTGGGATTTTTAGAGCAAAACCTCAATCTTCGGTTGAGTTCGGATTGGAATTTTGATTCAAGTAAAGAAAGAGTAAACCTATTTCTTTCTCGCTCTAAGACTCGTAGGTCTAGCGGTCGACTCGCCCATTTTCATTTCATGACATTCCGTATTTTTTATTTTAAACAGTTTATCATTAAGCTGTTTCTATTTCTTATTTTTTTTTTTGATTATGCTGTATCTTTTTAAATTGGCCGGAAAAGCCTTTATCTCGGCTGGAAAGGCCGTTCTCGCTATTACTAACGCGATTCCGTTTTGTTCTTGAATCGATTTTTCAAATACTTCTCTTTATTGATAATTTTTTTATCTTTCGGATGAAATTTATTCTTAAGGCGTTTCTTTCGCTTATTAAATTTTTTGTTAATTGGTTTCGCTTTCGTCTTAAACAGTTTCCCATTATTAAGAAAGGGTAACAAAGATAAAATACGAGCTTGTTTTATAGCAAGAGTAATTAATCGTTGTTGTTTCAAGGTCAATCTTTTCACCCGTCGAGCTAATATTTTTCCTTGGTCACTAATAAATCGACTAATTAAACTCATGTTTCTATACTCAATTTGATCCCCCGGTTGGATTGGGGGTAAACGCCTACGAAAAGGTCGCTTGGATTTCAGAAAGGGCCGCTTGGATTTCCGAAAGGGTCGCTTGGATTTCAGAAAGGGTCGCTTGGATTTCAGAAAGGGTCGCTTGGATTTATCCATGGTTTGTTTAGTTTATTCCTTATCCCCAAAATCCCATTTCAGTCGAATCTAAAATAAAATGAATTTTAGAATAGAATAAAGAAATAGGATTTGGTTTATTTATTTATATTTATATATGTTATATATAATGTCATTTTCCCTTTCCTTGAAGGGGTGACACGCAAGTGCTTGGTTCGATCTATTTCTTTATCTCCCCATGAATCGTATGTTTGTAACAATAGGGACAGAATTTTCTCAATTCCAATCGATTGGGCGTATTGTGCTGGTTCTTTTGAGTCATATATCTGGAAATGCCCGTTGATACCTTATTAACATTAACACCATTTCGGACACAACTGGTACATTCCAAAATAACCGTTATTCGGACATCTTTACTCTTAGCCATGAACCTCCCTTGGATTTTTGATTGACTCAACGCTTCTATTTTCGATCCGAAACGAAGAAGAAGAAAGGAAAAAAATAGAAGTGACTAACTTGAAATTCAATTATGAAAAATTTCGCTGCAATCAATATCAATATAGTAAATAATATACAACTATTGAAAAACTATATTTCAAATCACAGTACAATATTTCATTTAAGTATCTAGTATTTCACTAGTACAAGATTTCATTTAAGTATCTTCTATAATACTCTTGCCCTAGACCCACTTTATTTTTTATTCTACCTCCATTCCTCTATTATTAATTTAATATTAATTTAATTCGAACTTGAATCCGAGTCTCGCAGTTGGCGAATCCACTTTTATTCTTTCTCTTTTTTCCCTTATTCTAAACAAATAAAAAAGGGAAAAAAGAGAAAAGAGGGATTAATCACAGATATTAAATTCTAGCTCGAATCTTCGTTATTCCTTCCCATGTCAATAACTAGAATGAAAAAAAGGGGAATGTCAACGCATCCGGGAAAAAACGATTAATCTCTATCAATAGACCTGCTAAAGACCCGAACCATAAAGTACTTAGTACCGGTGCTGTGGAGAGATATGTTTTTAGATCTCGCATTGAACAACCTCCTTCTTTTATAGGAATACATATTTGATTGGAATACATAATAGTAATACATATATGATCAGATGCATATGAAGTTAAGGACCACTTATAGTTGTACACGGAATTCCTAATTCAAATCGAAAGGTACAAGGGTCCGGTGAATAAGATTTTCTTTTTCTTAAAACCGAAAAAATGTGTCCCCGAG